GATAAGATAAAGTCATATTCATATATCTGCGTGGCTCAATCAATAGTTCAAGTCACACACTCCCATAATCCATTTTTTCTTCGGAGAGTTCCCTTCAACTATTCGTATATCTTATGTAAATAATAAAAAGAATTCCATTTTTGTTAAGTTGAAGGGAAATATCCAAATACATGTCTTATTCTTTTAAATAATCCATATTTGTAGCAATGAAATATATTCCTCCCCAAAATAAAAAATGATTGTGATTACAAATATCTATGATCTATATTCGCTATAAAGGACCGGAAATGCCCTGCTTACGTATCATTGAAAAGTGCATTAACATAAATACAGCAGTAAGAAGAGGTAGTACAAAAGTATGCAGGCTATAAAAACGAGTTAAGGTAGATTGTCCCACACTAGAACTTCCGCGTAATAACTCTACCACAGACGATCCTATTACAGGAATCGCGTCGGGTACGCCTGTTACAATCTTTACTGCCCAATAACCGATTTGGTCCCAAGGTAAGGAATAACCTGTTACACCAAAAGATGCAGTCAATACACCCAAAACTACACCCGTAACCCAAGTTAATTCGCGAGGTTTTTTAAAACCACCTGTGAGATACACACGAAATACGTGTAGAATCATCATTAAGACCATCATACTTGCCGACCATCGATGAACTGATCGAATTAACCAACCAAAGTTAGCCTCAGTCATTATATATTGAACAGAAGCAAAAGCTTCAGTAACGGTCGGACGATAATAAAAAGTCATAGCAAATCCCGTTGCTACTTGGACTAAAAAACAAGTAAGTGTAATTCCTCCTAAACAATAAAATATATTCACATGAGGAGGAACGTATTTACTAGTTATATCATCGGCAATCGCTTGAATCTCAAGACGTTCTTCGAACCAATCATAAACTTTATTGAGATAGGTAAACCAATGGACCCCCCCTGAGAACCGTATATGAGAATTTCATCTCGTACGGCTCAAACAAAAATACCCAAATACACTTACACAGGTTGTAACAAAAACAGATATTTGTAATAGAAAGTTTTTAAATTCTTGATTTAATCCTATGATTCTAATTTTCTCTGACGATAAGAAAAACTAGAAATCCAAAAGCTATTATTTTTGGTTATAATGCCAAAATCTCAAGTCAGCTCTCTTGTCTTTATCTTGATCTTTTCAGGCCTCTTGAATATTCTATTTTCTATTACTTACTTCATTTTTTTATTTATGTGTAATGTGATTTAACTGCTTTCTTCTTTATTATTATTATTAAATTTTTATTATTGATAGGAATTTTCTTGTTAGGACCATACGAATCAATTAAAAAAAAAACATCAGGTTCATACTATAACCACGATGATTCAAAAAAACCTTTAATCGAAGTCCAAAAATTCCCTGAGTAAGAATTGCTGGATCATCACTTGTTCAATGAATAGATATAGATATAATGAAATGAAAAAATCCAAAGAAACGTTTGTCCTTTGATCAAAATAAAGGTAAGCTCCGGAAGTTTTAAAGGATGAAAATTCTTCAATTTATTTTGATTTTATAACTTTTTGAAAAGTTTTTTAAGTCCGATTGCGAGGTCTAAATACTTAGTATGAATCATAGTTCTAATAGTTTTAGAAATTTTCTATATTCCGTGCTCCAGATACTAGAATAAATATCTGACGGGATAAAACCATCTCTATCAAGATGACAGATCCATTTTATTTTTTGTTCTGTACTATCAATAGGATCCATTAAAACAAGTCACACACTCATATTCCGGAAATACAGAAACAAAGAAATTCCACGATCAAACTACCAAATAAAAATGGAATAGGCTAACAAACAATAAGAACCCTAAATGCTTAACTTTCTTTTCTATTGAAAAATGAATTACTCTATTCTCGTAAATCTAATTAATAGAAATTCCATCCAGTAAAATGGACGAATTAAAAATCTCTAAAATAATAGATAGAAATATCGCAAATAGAGCCATTGCAACACCCATCAAAGGGGTAGTTCCCCACCCCGGAGCTACTTTACCATATTCTGAATTTAATGGTTTCAATAAATTCCCTATACCAGTTTGTCTTGGACCAGATCTAGAATTATCCTCAACCGTTTGCGTAGCCATAAATACGATTTTTTATTCATTGAGATCTGTTGACTTTGTATACCATTCCGATGTAAATATAAGGATCTTATCCTATAGATCTATTATGATCTTGACACTTTATAATTATAATAATGGAAACAGCAACCCTAATTGCCATCTCTATATCTGGTTTACTTGTAAGTTTTACTGGGTATGCCTTATATACTGCTTTTGGGCAACCCTCTCAACAACTAAGAGATCCATTCGAAGAACATGGGGACTAGTTGAAGTAATGAGCCCCCCAATAGGGGGGGCTCATTACTTCAACTAAGATAATAAAAATTATTTCGTTTTTTTCGTTGGAACTTTAGGGGGTTCTCTAAAAAAGATAGCGAAAAAAAGAATTCCTAAAGTCGAGACTAAGAGGAATGTATAAACCAATGCTTCCATAGATTTGATCGTGGTTTACAATTATAGCTTTCATACCTGTTTATTGGGGTGCATTTCCCAGATAAAAAAGAAAGAACCAGAGTAAATGCATCCAGATTTATCTAGTTCTCTATATGAAATTCAAAATCCTAACAAAAAAGTTGAAAAACAACAAAAGAATGTTCTATCAAACTGCCTGTCTTCTTGTAGTTGGATCTCCAAGTTTTTGGAATGCTCCAAATTCTACTTGAGCATCTAAATCTGGGTCGATACCGGCAAAAACATCTCTGAACAAAGTTCTAGCACCATGCCAAATGTGCCCGAAAAAGAATAGCAGAGCAAATGAAGCATGTCCAAAAGTAAACCAACCCCTTGGACTGCTACGAAAAACACCATCTGATTTCAAAGTAGCACGATCTAATTCAAAAATTTCACCCAATTGAGCACGTCTAGCATATTTTTTCACAGTAGCGGGATCACTATAACTGACTCCATTAAGTTCGCCACCATAGAACTCAACGGTTACACCTACTTGTTCGACACTATATTTAGATTCTGCCCGTCGAAAAGGAACATCAGCTCTAACAATTCCGTCCCCGTCCACCAAAACAACAGGAAATGTTTCAAAAAAAGTAGGCATACGACGTACAAAAAGCTCACACCCCTCTTTATCTCTAAAGATGGGATGTCCTAACCAACCGACGGCTATTCCATCTCCATTGTCCATTGAGCCCGCTCTAAATAACCCCCCTTTTGCTGGATTATTACCGATGTAATCGTAAAAAGCTAATTTTTCGGGAATTTTAGACCAAGCTTCTGATAAACTTTGATTTTCGGCTAGTCCAGCACCAACTCTTCGATATATTTCTTGTTGGAAGTATCCCTGATCCCATTGATAGCGGGTAGGACCAAATAATTCAATGGGGGTTGTTGCTGAACCATACCACATAGTTCCAGCAACGACAAAAGCTGCAAAAAACACAGCAGCAATACTACTGGAAAGGACGGTTTCAATATTTCCCATACGTAATCCTTTATATAAACGTTGGGGCGGACGCACACTAAGATGGAAAAGACCCGCTAATATGCCCAACGTTCCTGCTGCAATATGATGAGAAGCTATTCCCCCAGGAACAAAAGGATCAAAACCTTCCACACCCCACGCGGGATTTACGGATTGTATCCTTCCAGTTAGTCCATAAGGATCAGACACCCAAATTCCAGGACCATACAATCCTGTTACATGAAATGCGCCAAAACCAAAACAAGCCACCCCTGCAAGAAATAAATGAATCCCAAAAATTTTGGGCAAATCCAAGGAAGGTTTTCCAGTACGTTCATCACTAAAGATTTCTAGATCCCAATAAACCCAATGCCAAATAGCTGCTAAAAAGCACAAGCCCGAAAACACAATATGTGCTCCGGCCACACCTTCGTAACTCCAAATACCCGGATTCGTGATAGTCCCTCCTGTGATATTCCAACCGCCCCACGAATTAGTTATTCCTAAACGAGTCATAAAAGGTATAACGAACATACCCTGTCTCCACATTGGATCAAGAACAGGATCAGAGGGATCCAAAACTGCTAATTCATATAGAGCCATCGAACCGGCCCAACCAGCAACCAAAGCTGTGTGCATTATATGAACAGAAAGCAAACGGCCCGGATCATTTAATACAACAGTATGAACACGATACCAAGGTAAACCCATGAAAATACCCCTTATATCAAAAAAAAAATAGACACTATGTAACTTTATTGCACTGGAAAAAACTATACTATGGACTCTAGCCTTTCAGTAAATTATCTCAGAAAAAGCATTAAAATTTGTTCGAATTTTTTATTAATAATCGAACAATCCTCTTTGTAAAAATAAAAAGAAACAGATTTATTTTATACCCGATAAGTAACAATACGCAATGGGGAGAAGACGAGAGGGGTTGACAACTTTCTCTATGAATATTTAAATAAATAAATAAATGCAGACATACTCGGTTATCACCCCAATGAACTCATTCGTAACAACTTTACTTAATTTAGTATTCCTTTTTGATTTTATTTATTTATAAAAATATATAAATGTAATATAAGATGAGTAAATCTTTTTTAATAGATAAGCTAATTCTTACGTTTCCACACTAAAGTGAGATATATGACTTTATTATTTCTCCATTTTATGCCCATTGGTGTTCCAAAAGTACCCTTTCGAAGCCCTGGGGAAGAAGATGCATCTTGGGTTGATATATAGTGCGACTTGTCAGATATAGTAGGTCATATGGAATTTCCCCGTTTTCTCCCCCGATCGAGATATCCTCTCTTTCACCCCCAAAAAGAAAATTCTTGAATCATAAAAAATTTGGAGCGTGAAGTGTAATGAAGTAAAATTCTATCGATTTTTTTGTTTTTTTTTTTTTTATTTTTTAGAGGGGGTATTCAGATTCTTATTCAAAACTATAGATAATTTATGGTTGGCTTGGTTGGACCAATAAAATAAAGTACCCAGGCTCTGTTTAGAAAAAAACAAATTGGTAATATATCTACGATCACCACTTCTATTTCTATAATATCATATATTTTACAGAAAACATTAAATAATAAGTTCAAAAAAGAAAGAAGTTATAACAAAAAGAAAGAAATAGTATTGTAATATTTGTGCTATATGTGCAAATCCAAATCGGGCAGATCTTTACTCAGAGTAGAAAAGAAACCTAAAAGAATTAAAAAAGTCTATTCAGAAACAAGAAAATTACATTGTGATTGAGATTCAATCTCGATGAAAGCAATACATCAATGAGAAGTTAGTTCAATAAATTGAGTATATTCTTTTTTTTTCTTTAAAAGTTCGAAGAAGTCCATTATAAAAAGAGAAAGAGATTTAAAATCGACACATTGATTCCTTTTTACTTATATGGTTTTTGGTGAACTGTATGCATCAAAAGGTGCATGTACGGCTCTTAAGGAAAAAAATGGAATCCTAATCAATCGACTTTATCGAGAAAGATTACTTTTTTTAGGTCAAGAGGTTGATAGTGAAATATCTAATCAACTTATTGGTCTTATGGTATATCTCAGTATAGAGGACGATAATAAAGATTTGTATCTGTTTATAAATTCTCCGGGGGGTTGGGTATTACCCGGAATAGCTGTTTATGATACTATGCAATTTGTACAACCAGATGTACAGACAGTATGTATGGGATTAGCCGCTTCGATGGGATCCTTTATTTTGGCAGGAGGGGAAATTACCAAACGTTTAGCATTCCCTCACGCTTGGCGCCAATGATTCTTTTATTTGAGAAAATATATATATATTTATTTGAGAAAATATATATAGACTATACCTTCGCCATTAAATAAAACATTTTTTAAGTAATAAAAGCATGGTATTTCGAATTCCATATGCAAATTTTTGTTTTTTAATTGAAACTATTCGATTATATATAGAAAGAGTAGTATGAAAAAGAGGGTTTTTAATATTTTATCTGATTTATCAGTAACCTAGTTTAATTTTAGTGTCACAGACTTTTTTGTTTTTTTCATACTAGAAAATTAGTAAAAAAAAAATTTTATTTTAATTAGAAGAAAACGTAAAATATGCAAAAAAAGAAACTTTTGGATTGTTGAATAACAAACAAAATAAAAAAAAACAACGGAACCATCATAGTATTTTAAAATATCTTCAAAAATGAAAAAGAAAGTTGGTTATTGTATTGTTTATTATTATTATTTAAGGATATGGATCCAAAAGACCTAATAGATTTTGTACTTCTTTTTTCATTTTTTTCCTCTATCCATAGAGGAAAAAAATGAAATGCATACTTGGAAAAGCCGTATGCATTAATACGCAGAAAATGCTTGTACGGTTCTTGAATCTTATTTTTGCTCATTTATTTTCTTATTTGTATTTATCCCTTTTACCTTTGTTTGGGGAATAAAGAAAATCTTTACCTATATAGGAGAAATCCTTATCAAAATCTTTATCAAGATAAGGGAAACACTTATTAAGTTATATAATCAGGGTAATGATCCACCAACCCGCTAGTTCTTTTTATGAGGGACAAACGGGAGAATTTATCGTGGAAGCGGAAGAACTGCTGAAACTGCGTGAAACTATCACAAGGGTTTATATGCAAAGAACGGGCAAACCTTTATGGGTTATATCCGAAGACATGGAAAGGGATGCTTTTATGTCAGCAGCAGAAGCCCAAGCTCATGGAATTGTGGATCTTGTAGCAGTTGAATAAAAAATGAGTAGCAAAGATTATTCTAAAAAAATAAAGAATTTGCAATTTCATTTTGGAATCCTTTAGTTTTAATATAAAAAATATCTATGAATAATAGGATAGAAATAATTCAGAATTAATAGGATAGAAATAATTCAGAATTATCGGGTTAGGATTGATCTAAACCCGCTCATTATATATAGATAAATATACAACTCACCATGCCAACTATGAAACAACTTATTAGAAACACAAGACAGCCAATTCGAAACGTCACAAAATCCCCAGCTCTTCGGGGATGCCCTCAGCGCCGAGGAACGTGTACCAGAGTGTATGTGCGACTCGTTCAGATCATATAATAAGAAAAAACCTATTTCATTTTTTCAGTATTGGCGATCGGTTAAGTTAAGATAGTGTGAATGGAATTTTTCCATTCACAATTCCATTCACACTATCTTAACTTAATTATATATTAATAATATATAAATTCTTCTATCATGTATAAATATCAAATTTATGATTTGGATTGGTGCAAACTCAATAACCTTAAATTGCAATTTAAGATTACAAAAACTTTACATTGGGAACAAATAATTAAGTTATCCATTAAGCGGAGAAAATTGAATTTCAATTAAAGAGAAATTATGTCCTTAATGAATTTAGGAAGAACGGAATAAAAGGGTCAGCTACCCAGCAAAATTTCATACTTAAATACCGTTACTGTATAACTAGATTTCGTTGTAAAAACCTATTTACTAGATATTAGATGGGTAGAGTCAAATAGTGTGAACTGTACAAGTTACCAATAACATTAATTAAATGAATATAAAAATGAAAAAAAAAGGCTCCGGTGTATAGAGAGGACCTGTTCGTTTATAAAAAAAATCATAGAAACGAAGGAACCCACCATTTTTTTATCTATGTCCTATTTCATTTACTATATACTATGTTTTTTGATACCTAGTATCAATGCAATTTGTTATTTTTAGGTTCAATATTTAGAAAAAATCGTGGTTGGGGAGGTTATAGTAGCAAGAGCCATTGGAATTTTTTTTTATACATTGGAAGAATCCATTTTTGTTATTAATAGACTAGGAAGTAGAAAAGAATAACTTAAAAAAAATCAAATAGTTATTCATCCAAATCTCATTTATTCAATGACCAGAATTAAACGAGGATATATTGCTCGGAAACGGAGGACAAAAATTCGTTTATTTACATCAAGCTTTCGCGGAGCTCATTCAAGACTTATTCGAACTATTACTCAACAGAAAATTAAAGCTTTGGTTTCGGCTCATCGGGATAGGGATAGGAAAAAAAGAGATTTTCGTGGTTTATGGATTAGTCGAATAAATGCAGTAATTCGTGAGAATCCTAAAGTAGATTATATTTACAGTAATTTAATATATAATCTATACACGAAGCAATTGCTTCTTAATCGTAAAATAGTTGCACAAATAGCTATATTAAAAGAGAATTGTTTTTTTATGATTGCCAAAGATATCATAAAAACTAAAAATCCCCCGAGACTGTACTCTGGGAAGGTATAGAATCCAAAATTGTTTATTTTGACAGCTTTATCATATGATAAAGCTGTCAAAATAAACAACCATGCTTAACAAAAATTTATTCGTCACCGATTATCTTGTTTCTTACAACATAACAACCAAAATGGAATTGCTGTTGTTTTCAAACAAAACATCAATCTATGTTTAATTTGAATCTAAATTCCAATTTTATTTCAAATTTTGAATTTCTATTTTTTTTTTTTAAATAGTAGTTTTAGCGGTCGACTCGCTTTTTTCAAATTGTTTTTCGTTATTAAGAAAAGGTAACGAAGATAAAATACGAGCTTGTTTTATAGCAATCGTAATTAATCGTTGTTGTTTCAAGGTCAATCTATTTACGCGTCTGGATAATATTTTTCCCTGTTCACTAATAAATCGACTAATTAAACCCATGTTTTTATAATCAATTCGGTCCCCCGATTGGATCGGAGGCAAACGCCTACGAAAAGATCGCTTGGATTTAAGAAAGAGTCGCTTAGATTTTTCCATGGTTTTATTCCTATTCCAAAAATAACATTTATTACAAGAAAGGATTTGTTTTTTTTTATTCTTACTTTTTTAATATATGTTTTTATATAAGGATATATATATGTATAAAATTCAACTATAAATTATAGATTATAGTATATATATATAAAAATGGATCATTTTACATGTTATGTTCTTTGGTTGGAAGGGTAACACACAAGCGATCAATTTTATCTATTTCTTTATTTCTGCGTGAATTATATGCTTGCAACAGCGGGGACAAAATTTTCTCAATTCCAATCGACTAGGCGTATTGTGTCGATTCTTTTGAGTAATATATCTAGAAATACCTGTTGATTCCTTATTAATATTCTTTTTATCACAACCGGTACACTCCAAAATAACAGTTACTCGGATATCTTTACCCTTGGCCATGAACCTCCTTTGGGTTTTTAATTCACTTAACTCTTCGATTTTCGGATTCGAATCTAATAAAAAAAACGAAAAAAAAAAGAAATTCCAAATTCGAAATAAAATTTTGAAAGATTTCACTCTATATAGTACAAAAATAATGCAATGATTTCGAACTATATTTCATTACTGCAATAAATACAGTATTTTCACTTGTTCTTGTTAAAGTATTTTGTAGAATATTTTTACCCCATCCTAGGCATTCCGTTTCGATTTCTGGTTTCATTCTATTATTAATAGAAATGGAATTGAATTAATAATTCAATTCCATTGAAGCCTGGACCAGAAATCGAGTTCCACTCCGAATTTAAATGAGGCCTAATTTAACCCTTTAATATTCTTTCTCTTTTCTAACTTATTTTATTACAATTCTAAAAAAGAAGAAATAAAAAAGAAGAGATTAATTACATATATTTAATTGGATCTATAATCTTTTTCACCCCTTCCCGTGTCAATAACTAAAATGAAAAAAAGGGGAATATCAATGCATCTGGAAAAAAACGATTGATCTCTATCAAGAGACCCGCCAAAGCCCCGAACCATAGAGTACTTACTACCGGTGCCACGGAAAGATATGTTTTTAGATCTCGCATTTCAAATCCTCCTTTTTTAATTTAAGTATTTTTGGATTCTATTTTTATTCTATATATATTTTATATATTTTATTTTTAGAATATAATTTTCTTTTTCATATTCTATTGTACATTATTATATTATAATAAAAAAAAAAAGAAAAAAATGGCAGAATAATTAA